TGCGATGCGGATGGTTCTAGTAAACCAAAACCACTCTCTTCCAGCTTGTTTGGCTTCAATTTCCCTTTTACAACACCAAAATAGAAGATCTAGTTACGATTGGAACTAAATTTTTGTATCTTCATCCATGGATCCCTAGTCATACTTATTCAATTGGAAGACTGGATCCAGTTCAAAAAAATTATGTTTCACGACTACATAATCCATTTTTATTTATTAAAAATAAAAATGAATTTCTAATAGGACTTTGGATACAAATCGTGAGAATGTATGTTCTTCCTCAAATATGCTATTGAGAGGTAAAGGATTAAACCTTTTTAAGAAATAAAGTTTTTGATCGGAGTATGAAAAAAAACGGAGATACCCCTTCCCTTAACTATTTAAGTTTTTAATAGAACGAATCACACTTTTACCACTAAACTATACCCGCTACATATACATTATTGTATATAAATGGACTATTTGTCGAACAAAGGAGTGAGACGCAATCAAGATAGGATCCAAATTATGGTGTTGACGCATATTTAGTCCTGTTAGCCGGGGACTTAAAAGGGTAAAGGGCCCAAAGCTTTTCAAATTTTCAAATTTTTTAAATAACATACATAAATTTCAATAAGACTATATATATATCCTTGTTTTGTTGGATTGCTAGTATTTTCGGATTGAAAGGGTCATTGAAGCTAGACAAAAAGAGGTACTGGCCTGGCCGGTACTTAACTAAGACCCGGCCTGGGCCGGGGGAATAAATCTTTCGTACAAAATCAAAGAAGTAAGGTATTCTTTCTATTGTATTGTAGATACTTGTTTCGAATCATTATCTAAATGTAATTCCTAATCAAATTCGTTCTTTATTTACTCTGAACTTACTTATTTTATATTAATGAAAAATAGGAAATTCCTAATATAAAATTTTATAATTGCATTTTATTTTTTATTTAATTATAAAATAATAATTTATTTATAATATATAATATTATATTAATATATATGTATATATGTAATAGTAATATAAGTAATATATATTAATTAGTAATATATATTAATTCATAATATATGATATGAAATATGAAAATAAAATAAAGAAAATATTGAATTCTCCGTAATTTCTTTAATTTAAATTATTTCAATTTTCTTTTCCATTTGGAGTTTGGAGAGATGGCTGAGTGGACTAAAGCGTCGGATTGCTAATCCGTTGTACGAATTATTCGTACCGAGGGTTCGAATCCCTCTTTCTCCGCTCGCTCTGATTACTCGACCCGCTTGATACTTTCGATTTCGAACTTTCAAAAGGAATTTCAATTCCTTGAATTTATCATAGGTAAATTTATAGAATAGATAAAATAATAAGAAAAGTTTAGTAAGAAAAGTTTAGAAAAAAAAATTATTCCTCACGTCCAGGATTACGTCCTGGATCATTAGATAAGAATCCGAAGATGAAGAGAGAAACAAAGAATATCACTACTGTGTAAACAAAGAGTTTAAGACTAAGCATTACACAACCTCCAAAATAATCTTATTTTAGAAAAAGGGAATAGATTACCTATTTTTTCTTTTCAACACATCTACTATTTTGTTTAATTTGTTTGTTTAATTTTACACGACCCCCTGCAAAAAAATTCAATTTTGGAAAAGAAAGTCATTTTTACAAATTTCTTTGTATTGTATGTAATAAGATTTTTCTTTCTTACTTACAACTTACAAAAAACTTCTTGTCATATCGACAATTAGGTATTGTACGGGACCTAGACCTAGTAAACTCTTTGCTCACTGAAAGGTGAGAACGAGTAAATAAGCTGATCCAAATTCATCTTTGCGGTTATTTAATATTAATATACAATAATTGAAATTTTTGAATCGAGGGTTTATAATAATAATGTAATACTTAGTTGATCTTATTCATTTTTCGAATTTTATTATCGAATAAATCATGAATCGATTTGGATTTGGCAAAATGAGTCTATTTGGCAAAGTATTAAAAATTTTATCGAAAACTTACAGCAGCTTGCCAAACAAAGGCTAATAGAAAAAAGAAAAGAGGTATAACAGGCATAACATCTACGATTGGATTGAAAACCGCATAAGCTTCGGGCAATTTGGCAAAGAAAAAACTGTTCGAATAAAGGACAGAATTAAGACAGATACAGATTAAGCTAAAGATATTAAGCATAACAAACATTTCGTTCTTGTGTATTAGATAATTTTATTTTGATTGAATTATTTTTATAAGGGAAAAATGAAAAAGAAAGGAATTCTACTTTCATACATTATCTTAATTGAATTCTACGTAATGATCAATGAATTTTTTACATTATATATATAATTTATATGTCTTAAATCCTAGCAACAAAAATATGCTACATATGTATTTCATATGTATTTATTTTTCATATGTATTTATTATGTATTACGTATTATGTAATGTACTTTTTTGGGTATTTTTTTTTTGGGGGGGGGGGTTGACCAATAACTAATAAGACTAGTAGTCTTTACTAGTGCCAAAGGATAAAAATGGGGCGTGGCCAAGCGGTAAGGCAGCGGGTTTTGGTCCCGTTACTCGGAGGTTCGAATCCTTCCGTCCCAGATCCTATCTATCAGAAACAGAAGATAGGATCACACTGTATCCCACATAAAAATCCCACATAAAACAAAAAATCTTTAAGAGAACAAAAAGTTGTTCTGAATTCTTAGAATGTATTTTTTTTCATTTTTAATTAAAATTATTTTTTGGTTTATCATTCACATTCAGAATATGCTCGTACTATGTTATATTCATTTTTAAGTTAGTTACCCATTTAACTAAATTGAATATAACATATTCATAAAATGTGAATTATCACATAATGCATTCTGAATTGCAGCGTGAAACAAAGGCATCCCTCTTCCCTTCCATACAACGCCTAAAGTAAAAAATCGGTATCCCAATTTTTCTATGTGGAGATGATACTAAAAAGTAGCGAGTTTTTGTTACTAATTTCATCAGTTTCATCATCAGTCTTAGAAAACCTCTAAAGTTATGGTATGGTAACAAAATAGGAGAATCGTCGGAATTCCATTTCTTTCTATCTTATATCTTAGATTCCTCAAATAAAAATTTTTGGAAATATATGTTTGTAAATCCATGTAATGTAAAGTAAGGATTGGGGGAAATTAGTATATTTCATATACTTGTACTTGAACTTTTTTATGAAATTGATGGAAAAATTGTCGAACCTGAAGTAAAAAGTAAAACAAAATACAAAAAAATCCATATACCATATAACCATAAAAAATCCATATGATCATATCATATAAAATAAACAAGGTAAAGTCCTATACTCATATATATAATATAATTGTAATTATTGTAATTATATAATATATAATTGTAAATAATTGTAATATGTTTAATAATATTTTTTTTATTTAATATTAAAAATATTTAACATTTTTTTTATGAACTCTTGGTTGGTACTTGAAAAAGTATGATAAATCAATAGTTTCTAGAAATTTACGACCTTTTGTTTTGGGGTCGTTGGACGAGTTTATTTGATTAATAATGGATTTTGCTCCAGTTTTTTAAACTAAACATATTAAATTAAAATGAATAAATTTTAGTTTTATAGTTTTTTTGTTTGTTTAGTTTTTTTGTTTGTTATATTATATAAATATGTATCCTTCGTGATTGACTATCCTGAACAATCTGTTGGAGATGTAAATGAGTCTTTAGCAAACGTTTTTTTTTATAAATATGTTTTATTCATATGATAGAATATCGAGGTAAATAAATTTTATCCTTACTGAACTTTACCCTTATCCCAGATTCGCAAAAAGTATATAGAATACTTTTCTATCCATAGCTAGAAACTATCCATAGGTAGAAAGTATGGACTATTATATACTGCTTGTTGAGCCAATGACTATTCATGATTACACATATTAAATGAAATATATTTAAGGTTAAATATATTTCATCGTGGTTTGAAATTCAATTGAATTTTATTTTTTTTTTTATATTTATATTAGAGGAATGTTATGGTAAAACTTCGTTTGAAACGATGTGGTAGAAAGCAACGTGCGACTTGAAGGACATGATCGGCTGTGGATTTTTACATCCACCATTTTACATAAAAATGAAGATGCTCTTGTCTCGACATAATTTGTTCTGTTCCATTAGGAATCTAATTTGTCTTAGATTGATAGTACGTGATGGAGCTCGAGTAGAAAAGATTGATTTATTTATCAAGTATCAAGGGGAAGAATCTAGGGTTAGTGCTAATCAATCAATAAGTTCGACCAACTTTGTAAATATATCCTCAATATCAATATAAAAAAAATCGAAAGGTTTAAACTTGAAACAAGTTAAAAAAAAAACTTTTTTTCTATAAAAAGAAAGGTGTATCCTAGGAAATCAATTCTTCGTATTCTATTTCTATAGGTATTCCATTTATATAGAAGAAAATAACAAAAAACAAAAGGTATGTTGCTGCCCTTTTGAAAAAGGAGTAAGGATCACCGAAGTAATGTCTAAATCCAATGATTTTACAAAGGAAAGATAAAGGATTCCGGAACAAGGAAACACTATTTTCAATTGTCTCAAGAAAGGGATCAGAATAATTGACTCGGGATGAGACAAACAAAAGAGGTTAGAGACGGCTCAATAAATGTTTAAGGATTCCCCTGGGACTATGTCAGAATTACCCAACTTGAGTTATGAGTACGAATGAAATTTTTTTTTCTCGAGTTCGAGCCGTATGAGGATAAAACCTCTTATACGTTTCTGGGGGAGATTGTTTATGTGCATCTATCCCAATGAGCCATCTATCGAATCGTTGCAATTGATGTTCGATCCCGACGAGAAGGGAGAGATCTTCGAAAAGTGGGTTTTTATGATCCGATAAATAATCAAACTTATTCAAACGTTCCTGCTATTCTATATTTCCTTGAAAAAGGTGCTCGACCAACAGGAACTGTTTCTGACATTTTTAGGAAAGCAGATTTATTTAAAGAAAAAATTTCGAGTTAGTTGTTAGTTAAAGTTAATTAGTTAAAATGAAAAGTTAATTAAAAGAAAAAAGACCAAAATAAAGAAAAAAGGGGGGGAGGAATAAATATATATAGTGTAATTATTTACATTTACCTACAATTTATTATCTATAATTTGTCCTTTTCCTGTTATAGGAATCCAGCAACAAACAAGGAATTAATCTTGTTTATCCTTTATTGATTGAATAAACCTGTCTGTCTTTATCTCTTCCTTATTTTATAAAAATTTCTGATTTATTTATATTTTTTTTTGTTTGTGCCAATCCAACAAAAATCTTTATTTGATTTACTTCAGTTTTTTATTCGTTTTATCACCATTCTAGTCATATTTATATTGACAATGTTATATTGAACAAATATAATTGATCGTAGATAAAGAAATCTCCTTATCCCGACCCTATCCTATATTGTATTATTGGATTTGGTTTTCAATTCACTTCAGTCAAATGACGGGTTTTTATTGCCGGGTTTACTGTCATAGAAGATGTTTTTTTTTTCCTTAAGTCGGGTTAAATAAAAAAATGTATAAATAAACGGTTGGTCCGTCGGAATTTTGGCATTTCTATTAGGCATTTCTATTAGGAATTTGGTGCTTTTTACTATGATCTATACATTTTTTTTCTAATTGATCAATAAATCAACAAGAAAGATTTGTTCTTAGTTCAATGTTTTGATGGGGTCGCACAGTCTAATTCAATTGGTTTTTTATTTCGATCGTATCTACATATCCGACTTTTATTTTGAAGGGTTGGGTTGCTAACTCAACGGTAGAGTACTCGGCTTTTAAGTGCGACTATGATCTTTTACACATTTTGATGAAGCAATAAATTCGTCCAGACTTTTGGTAGAGTCTATAAGACCACGACTGATCCTCAAAGGTAATGAATGGAAAAAGCAGCATGTCGTAATACGTAATATAATAAAAAAATAAAATAATAAATCTATTATTTTATTTTTATTGAAAAAATTTCAAATTAAAATGAAAGTGAAATTAAGAATTTCTCCTTACTCAATTCTTACAATTTTTTTTGGTAGGGAAGTGGACAAAACAAATTCAAATTTATAGTTTGGTCTAGTGAATAAATGGATAGAGCTTCATGGCTCCAATTCCAATTCTGATAAACCAAAAAGCAACGAGCTTATGTTCTTAATTTGAATTAAATGATTACCCGATCTAGTTAGACGTTAAAAATGGATTAGTGCCTGGTACGGGAAAGGATGGGGTCTCCCGTGAGGAGACCATTGATTCTTTTTTTTTTATAAATCCTAAATATTTATTATTATGGGTTAGAGACGAATGTGTAAAAGAAACAGTATACTGATAAAGATAATTAATTCCAAAATCAAAAGAGCAATCAGGTTGCAAAAATAAAGGGTCATTATCCTCTTGTAATTATAACGAAGATAAACCATTTTTTCTAGAAAAAGGGGAGTAAAAAAACCTATTGATTGGATTTCCTCTTTCCTTTACAGGTTTATTATTATTATTGTATATATACATAATCTTCTTTATTATATTTATTATACAATTGTTTATATACATAATCTTCTTTATTATATTTATTATACATAATATACATAATACTCTGTTTTGACCATATTGCACTATGTATTAGTTATTTTATAACTCAAGAAGTTCTTTCTACCTCTGCTTCACGTGGGGAAATATAAATGGAAGAATTACAAGGATATTTAGAAGAAGATAGATCTCGGCAACAACAGTTTCTATATCCACTTCTCTTTCAAGAATATATTTACGTATTTACTTATGATCATGGGTTAAATAGTTCAATTTTTTATGAACCCCAAAACTCCTTGGGTTATGACAATAAATTTAGTTCAGTACTTGTGAAACGTTTAATTATTCGAATGTATCAAAAAAATTATTTGATTTATTCGGTTAATGATATTTACCAAAATATATTTGTCGGGCATAACAATTATTTTTATTTTAATTTTTTTTCTCAGATTCTATCTGAAGGTTTTGCAGTCATTGTAGAAATTCCATTTTCGCTGCAGTTAATATCTTCCCTTGAAGAAAAAGAAATACCAAAATCTCACAATTTACAATCTAGTCATTCAATATTTCCTTTTTTAGAGGATAAATTATTGCATTTAAATTATCTGTCCGATATACTAATACCCTATCCCGTCCATATGGAAATCTTGGTCCAAATGCTTCAATCCTGGATCCAGGATGTTCTCTCTTTACATTTATTGCAGTTCTTTCTCCATGAATATTATAATTGGAATAGTCTCATTATTCCGAAAAAATCTATTTACGTATTTTCAAAAGAAAATAAAAGACTATTTTGGTTCTTATATAATTTATATATATATGAATACGAATTTCTATTAGTGTTTCCTTGTAAACAATCCTCTTTTTTACGATTAATATCTTCTGGAGTCCTTCTTGAGCGAATACATTTTTATGTAAAAATAGAACATCTTGGAGTGTGCCGAATTTTTTGTCAGAAG